TGGAATTGGCCCAATTCGCCGAATTAGAAGCCTTTGCGCAATTCGCTTCTGATCTAGATAAAGCTACTCAGAATCAATTGGCAAGAGGTCAGCGATTACGTGAGTTGCTCAAACAATCCCAATCTGCGCCTCTCACCGTCGAGGAACAGATAATGACTATTTATACCGGAACGAATGGTTATCTTGATTCATTAGAAATCGGACAAGTAAGGAAATTTCTCGTTGAGTTACGTACCTACTTAAAAACGAATAAACCTCAGTTCGAAGAAATCATATCTTCTACCAAAACATTCACCGAAGAAGCAGAAATACTTTTGAAAGAAGCTATTCAGGAACAGAAGGAACGCTTTTTAGTTCAGGAACAAGTATAAAGAAATTAATCACTTGGAATCTTTAACTTTAAAAATTTAAAATTAGAATACTAATAAAATAATAGAAAATAAAAAAAAAAAAAACAATATATATACAAAAATAAAATATATATATATAAATAATATAATAGAAAAATGAAATATATAATACTAATATATGATATAATATATGATATACTACTAAAATGATAAAATACTCAATATATGTATATATTGAGAAAAATTGCGTCCAATAGGATTTGAACCTATACCAAAGATTTAGAAGACCTCTGTCCTATCCATTAGACAATGGACGCTTTTGTATTCCAATTTTTTTCTTTGAAAATTTTTTTTATAAAAAAAAAAAAAAGAATACACAAGATAATTTTCCAAATTAAGAAATTATAATTACATATTTTACCTATTATTATATATAGATTCTATATAGTTTATATATTATATATATATATTCTATACTATATAGAAACTATATAAACTATATAGAACTATTCTAGATAATATAATAATAGAAAATAATATAATAATAGAAATTAATCTAATATTCTAATATATAAATACTAAAATTTCTATATTGTTTTCTATTGTTTATATTTTATATTTTTTCGATTTTCTTTTATTTATTTATATTAATATTTCTATTAATAACAAATATTAATATAATTAATAAATAATTTTTAATATAATTATTAAAAAATTATTAATAGGAAATATTATTCTATATGAAAATGAAATATTATTCTATAAGAAATCTTATTCTATAAGATAATATTCTAGAATTTAGTAATTTAGTATTTTTTTTGTATTCATTTTTTTTTTTATTAATATTTATATTAATATTTAATAATATAATTATTTAATAAAATAATATAAAAAAAATATGTAAGTTCTATTAAACATAAACATTTTAATTTTTATTTTCGTTAAATTAATATATTTATTATTCCATTAAATTGGTATTATATTCCATTATTATTAATAATAAGATAGATTATATATAATAATAACTAAAAATAATAATAACTAAAATATTCAAAAAAATATATAATAATATAATATTAAAAAGAATATATGGATTCTAGAAATATTATCTCGAGTTTTTGGAGAGTATAGAGATCTAGAGCGGGTAGCGGGAATCGAACCCGCATCGTTAGCTTGGAAGGCTAGGGGTTATAGTCGACGTTAATTTATCATCTTTAACGTCTCTAATTCAAAACCGAACATGAAACTTTGGTTTCATTCGGCTTCTTTATGGGATATGGATAAATTTCCAGCTATAAGCTAGAAGATAAGACGGGAGTGAAAACAAATTGACCCATAACATCTATGTTAGCTTTTCGGTATTCAAAACAAGGTACTTTCTAGATGATCCCTCTAGACAAGTGGGATTCAAATTTCCCAATTAACAATTCTTCTAGTTACTTCGTTCTCTATTTCTATTTGATAGAATCCTTAGGAAAAGGGTTTTGTTTCATTTCGACCGAGGTAAAACAAGAGTCGATGTCTATAATAAACCAAAGTCATCGTTTAATACTTAATTTTGCTTCAATTTCGACTATATAAAACAAGGAAAACGTTGAAGATTTAGTTACGATTAGAAATAAACTTTTCTGTCTTTTTCCATAGATCCTTTACTTATACTTATTCAATTGAAAGTATTGATCTAATTAAAATAAAAAAAATTATGTTTCGTAATTTAATAATCCAATTTTTCAATTTCTAATTGACTGTTGGATACAAATTACGAGAATGTATATTCTTCCTCGAATTTTTCATTGAGAAGGTAAAGGATTAAATCGTTTTAAGAAATAAAGTTTTTCATTCGAATATCAGCCAAGGGATCCCTTAACTATTCGTTTCAATTACTAGAACGAATCACACTTTTACCACTAAACTATACCCGCTACGATACAATTATCGTATATAATGAACTTTTTGTCGAGTAAGACAATGGAACATTTTTAATATATTTTCTTATTTTCATTTAATTAATTTGATATTTCAATTTCTATTTTATTTAATTAGTTATTTTAATTAGTTATTAAGTTAACTATTTATTTCTATTTTAATTGATATATTTCAATTTGTATATTTCAATTTTAAATTATTATTTATATAATTATATAAATAATAATTTAAAAATTAATAAAAAATAGAAAAAAATAATAGAAATTCTAAAAATATATAATTAAATAAATTCAAATTAATATAAATTAAATATAGAATATATTTTTAGAATAGAAAAATAAACAATAATAGAAAAATAGCCAATTTCGAATTATATAGAATTCGAAATATATATTTAATAAATATAGAATAAATAAAGAATTTGGGAGAATTCGAATTTCTATTATTATATAATTAAATAAGAAAAAAAGTAATTACGAAATAAAGTAATAAAGAGAGAGGCAAAGCCTTTTTTTTTCAAGCCTTACTTGTTGTATAATGTAATTACTTGCTATGTAATGGAACATAATAATTATCCTTATAATTATTCTTTTTTAATCGGGAGAGATGGCTGAGTGGACTAAAGCGTCGGATTGCTAATCCGTTGTACGAGTTATTCGTACCGAGGGTTCGAATCCCTCTCTTTCCGGTTCCAGTGATGACTTGAATTTTTTTTATCTTTTCTTTCAAATTTCTAAAATCTTTTTGCTTTATTTCTTATTTCAATGTTCTATTTTATTTTCTATTTAATTTCTATTTAAACTATTTATTTAAACTATTTAAATAAATTAAAAAATGAATAATTTGAATATTTCATTTATTAATAGTTATTTCTAATTTCGAATTTTTCTTTTTATTGAATATTTCTTTTCTATATTACTATTTCTAGTTAAAAATTGAAATTTCAAATTTCTTTATTTATATTAATATTTCTATGGCAAATTCTATTTTTAAATATTAATTTAAAACAAAAATATAGATTCAAATCGAGATCTAGAATAGATAAAGACTGGGTAAAAAGAAATAACATACTAAAAACATTTTAAAATCACGAAAACCCTTAGAATTTTTATTCTATTCTTCACGTCCAGGATTACGCCCAGGATCATTAGATAAAAACCCAAAGATGAAGAGAGAAACAAAGAATATAACTACTGTGTAAACAAAGAGTTTAAGAGTAAGCATTAGAAAATCTCCACGATCTTTTTTGGTTTGGAAAAAAAAATAGATTCTCTATTTTTATACCACATTTTCTATTTTAACACCAAGAAATGAAGTGATTTCTAGAAATAGAAATGAATTTTTCGAAATTCATTTGGAATAAGAGTCGAGTCTTTCTTATAATTTTTTTTCATAACTACAATTAGGGCGTTAATAGAATCTGGAATCAAAAAAAAGTTAAGAATGAAAAAAAATGGGGGTGATCAAAAATTCTCGCGTTTATACAATAACTTTAATGTTTCAATTAAGAGCTTAGAGTATAAGACTTATCTGATCTTCTCAATTACTATAATTTTTTTCTCGAATAAATCATGAATTATTTTAGGATAGTATTAAAATCTCATCGAAAACTTACAGCAGCTTGCCAAACAAAGGCTAATAGAAAAAAGAGTAAAGGGATTACTGGCATAACATCTACGATTGGATTCAAAAAAGCGTAGGCTTCAGGCAATTTTGTGAATAAAAAATTGCTTGAATAAAGGGCAGAATTAATAAGACAGATACAAATTAAACTAAAACTATTAAGCATAACAAACATTTTGTTCTTGAAGATAATTGTATTTTGATTGATGACTAAGTTATTAATATGTTATTGATATAAAAATGAATCAAAAAAAAGTAAGGTAGACGAAGAACCCTTCTTTATTTTTATTAAATTTATTGTGTTATTAAACTCACCCAATCAAAAATCCTTCAATTCTCAATTCTCAAATCAAAAAAGAATAGAGGAAATCATATTTTTATACAATATCTTAGTTGAATTATCTATTATGAGCAATCAATTCAGTTGAATTCTATATCTACACATATGAAAATCCGAACAAGACAGTAATATATTTCCTAGATATTTGGATGGGAATTGACGAAGAACCACTATTAATATTAGTTTTTATTAGTGTTGAATAGAAATATAAATGGGGCGTAGCCAAGTGGTAAGGCAACGGGTTTTGGTCCCGCTATTCGGAGGTTCGAATCCTTCCGTCCCAGATATTCTCTATAATCTATCAAAAAAAAAAAAAAATGTCTCATCCCTTAATTTAACTTCGGTAACTTGAATTACACTGCACCATATAAGATAGAATATCAAAAATTAATTTCAATGACAATTCTTTAGTCTATCTGATAAAAAAGTCTATCTGATAAATAAGATGATCTTCGAGTATTTCGATACTGATTTTAGCACTCAGTCTGAAAGAATAACAAAACAATTTCCAATTTTCCCCACATCAGTCTTTTTTATCGACTACTGCATTAAAAAAATTGGATATTTTTTTAACCAATTTCCTATTTATTTAAAATCATTAATGAGTTAATCCGAATCTGAATAGGTTTTTTTTATATTATGATGATAAAAATATGTTTAAAACAAAACCTTATTCAAATAATGATATCTAGATGGAAAATTTATAAATTGAATCTTTTTAATGATTTTGTAGGAGTCCATGGAACTTGAATAAATGGGAGATAGGCAAATGCGTCCTAGGTACTCACTTAAAGACTTAAAAATAGCTTATTTCGTTTTTTTGTCTTATTTCTTTTGGAATATTCGAAAATTATCCAATAGAAATTAAGAAATTCAAATTTGGGATTTCTATGTATTGGTTGAACCGATGACTATTCAGGATTCCCTAGTAAAATGAATTCCATACTAGTTCAAAACGCAAGGAATGTTATAGTAAAACTTCGTTTGAAATGATATGGTAAAAAGCAACGCGCGACTTGAAGGACATGATCAACTATGGATTCTTACATCTACCTTATTATACCCTAATAAATATTATTAATTTATAAATATTATTAATTTATTAAATAATAATTAAATAAATAATAATTTAATATAATTTAATAATTAAATAAATAATAATTAAATTAAATAATAATTAAATAAAAATAAATTTTTATTTTAAATTGAATATTTAAAATTTAATATTAATTAAAATAATTAATATTAAAAAAGAATTAATAAATAATATTAAGAATATAATTAATAAATAATATTAAGAATATTAATATAATAGTTATATATATAATATAGCATATAATATAGCATAAGCATATAATTGGAATTTTATTGAATAATATTATATTCATAATATTATATTCTATATATATATGTTTAATATTTAGAATATTATATAGCATAATATAGCTATAATATATATAGGAATAGGAAAGGAATGAGAGTGCTCCTAACTCGACATCATTTGTTTTGTTATATTTATACACTCGAAATCTCACTTTTTGTTGGGGTATAGTCTAAATCGAAATAGAAAGGATCCAATTCGAGCAAGTTTCAAATCCAAGAATAAAGTTTTTTAGAATTGACCAAATTTTTTTGATTCAAAAGTTCAAAAATAAAGTATATGATGCAAGAATCAACCATTAATCTGATTCTTTTTTTGATAGAAAGAAATCACAAAAACTAATATGTTGCATCCAGTTTGAAAGGATTAAAGACCACTGAAGTAATGTCTAAACCCAACGATTCAAGGGAAAAATAAAGGATCCTGTACCGGGTAAATATCGTTTTCAATTGTCTCAACAATTTGATCAGAATGAAGAATCAAAATAGATTCTAAAAGAAACAAAAAGAAAGGCGATTAGAGATCACTCAATCAATGAAATGCTTAAAGGATTTCCTTTGACCTATTTAAAAGTTCTCCAACTTGAGTTAAGAAAGTACAGATGATTTTTTTTTTTTTTTTAGAAAGATTCGAATCCTTGCAATTGATTTGATGTTCAATGCCGAAAAGAAGGAAGAGATCTTTGGAAAAGTGGGTTTGTATCATTCGATAAAAAAAACCTATTTGAATGCTCCAGGTATTCTATATTTCCTTATAATTTCCTTATAAAATATATCTATCTATTTTATATCTATATATTGTAATATATTCTATATATTTTTCTATTTATTTCTATTTTTATTTGTATATTATTTTTCTATCTTTGTATAGTATTTTTATTATTATTAAATTTTCTATTTCTATTTAATTTTAATTTAATTTTAATTTGAGTAATTTATTTAGTTTTAGTATTTGATTTTTATTGAATTTCTTTTTATTAAATTTTATTGAAATTTAATTTAAATTAATTCTTTTGTTTTCTTCAGTGTATATTTATTTATGAACTCAAGATATTCACATTGATATTGACAAGAATGTATCAAATAAATATAATCCCATCTGAGGTAATGGGATTTTATCTGTCGATCTATTTATACCTGTTCTATCCATTAATTTGAATTGTTTCTTCATTCAAGCGATGGGTTTATTGGATTTGTTGTGATATAAAAGTTTTTTTTGATTGAAAATATATAGAAATTTAATGTTCTAATGAGAATTCACATTTATTTATCAAATTAGATTTATTATATATATTTTATTCTATTTCTATATATTAGAATAGAATATATTTATATAAAATATAAATATATAAGTATAATTATATAAGTAGAATATATATAAATCAAAAATATATAAGTAAAAAAGTCTTAAAAAAATAAAAAATATAAAATATATACAATGTATACCTATATAGGTAGAATAGGTATTCTAAGTGAATCTTAGTAGAATACTAAATAGAATATTCATTAAGTAGATAATATAACTAAAACTAAGAAATGGAAACAATAACTAAAAGTAAGAATAAATAGGGTAATCTAAAAAATTTTTATGTTATCTATATTTTTTAATCTTTTTGTCTGTTCAGGATTTATTCGAAATTCTTAATATTTTATTTCTTTTAATTTTTTGTTTTAATTTTTTGCTAGTTTAATGTTTTTAGTTTAATGTTTTGATTGTGTCGTGTGATTAAATCGCTTGATTTTTTTTTTTTTTATTTATATTTTCTATTTATTTTTATTTAGTTTGATTCCGATTGTATGGACATAATCGAATTTTTTTGGAGGGGTTGCTAACTCAATGGTAGAGTACTCGGCTTTTAAGTGCGGCTAACATCTTTTATA